CCTACTCCTAAGGGTCAAAGCAAGCCCTTTAATTCAATTCTTTATTCTTACATTAAAGAATGAATCAAATCTCCCCAAGTAGGATTCGAACCTACGACCAGTCAGTTAACAGCCGACCGCTCTACCACTGAGCTACTGAGGAACAAGGGGAGATTCGATCTCCTAGAGTTCAACTCCCGCTCTCAACCCATGAACAATATGAGTCCGAAGCTTCTTTCGTAACTCCCGGAATTTCTTCGTAGTGACTCCGTTCCATGCCTCATTTCATAGGGAAGCCCAAAGTGGCTCTATTTCATTCTATTTCACTTCCTAGCACTTCCTATCATTTAATATCCATCCCTTTGGTCTTATTTACATAAGAGATGTCATTTATAGTCTATCTCTTTCTATATATGGAAAGTCAAGAAATTCTCATCGAAACATCGAGAAATTGTGCATATAGAAAACTCTAAAGAAAGAAAAAAAGGAGACCCATGCCATGATTTTCAAATCTTTTCTACTTAGTAGTCTAAGTTTCTCGATGAGGATAATTAATTCGGTCGTTGTGGTCGGACTCTATTATGGATTTCTGACCACATTCTCCATAGGTCCCTCTTAGATCTTCTTTCTCCAATCTTGGATTAGGGAAGAAGGAGATATTCGCGACTACTGGCGGTTTCATTATGGGGCAGCTCATGATCTTCATATCGATCTATTATCCACCTCTGCATCTATTCTTTCTTAGCTAAACGGGTGGAAGATCCATCCAATTTGGTTATATCATGGACTCGAAAAACGGATCTGAATGTGACTGAAATGCACGATCTTCACAGGTATCACTTTTCACGATACCTAAAAGATGGAATAGCGATTTTCGAAGCATTTCCTATAAGAGAATGGTTTCCATTACTTTGAGAAATGGATTCTATATCAAACTATAGCTATTGCATTAAAGAAGAAAAGAAACTAATAGAAGTCGAAGACGAGGAATGGTAGTGAATAGAGAGAAAGATTCTTCTGATTTTCTTGTTCCTGAAAATATTCTATCTATCTCCTAGACGCCGTAGAGAATTGAGAATTTTCATGTCTTTCAATTCTCGTACTCGTAATTGGAAAGTTACGGAAGGAGATCCATCATTTTGCAATGAAAACAACATAAAAAACTCTGGACAATTTCGAAATCAGGCCAAGCGTCTTAATACATATGCAAAAAAATTCATTATTGGCCCACCATTGATTAGAAGATTTAGCTTGTATGAATCGCTATTGGTTTGATACGAATAATGGCAGTCGTTTCAGTATGTTAAGGATACAGATGTATCCACAATTCATTTAGAGTTACTTAATAGCCTATTTCTTATACCATATCTCTATCCCGTGAAATTCTCGAGCCGAAAGATGGATGCATATGCTGTGTTTCATTTTGCTAAACGATATCAATTAAATGGTGTATCAATTCCATAAATTGGATATAGCAATAAATAAATCAGCAAAATTCTTTTATTTTAGATAGAAGAAACATTTCTTCTATCTAAAATAAAAGAATGTACCCTTCTATCCAAATCCAATTTGCATCGATAAAATAAATCCAAATTCCAGTAGTAGATGAATAATTGCAAATTTTTGTGTGTACGAGATTAGAATAACTTCAAAATAACTGACATAATTTTGTATTTTTCCTGATCAGAAAAATACAAGAAAAAGAAAGGAGGTAGAAAAATTTTTGGATTTATGGTTAAAGAAGAAAAAGAAGAAAACAGGGGTTCTGTTGAATTTCAAGTATTCAGTTTCACCAATAAGATACGGAGACTTGCTTCACATTTGGAATTACACAAAAAAGATTTTTCATCGGAAAGAGGTCTACGAAGACTTTTGGGAAAACGTCAACGTTTGCTAGCTTATTTGGCAAAGAAAAATAGAGTACGTTATAAGAAATTAATCAGTCAGTTGGATATTAGGGAGAAGTAATTTAATCGTTCGAATTTTTTTCTTATTTTATTAGTAGTCTTATAGTAGTCTTAGATTTTGCATTTTGATGAGCCTCGTTTTGAGGAATTCATGGAATAATCCATTTTCATGGAATAATGAATTAAGGAAGAAAGGATATGAGTCTACCGCTTACAAGAAAAGATCTCATGATAGTCAATATGGGCCCTCACCACCCATCAATGCATGGTGTTCTTCGACTGATCGTTACTCTCGATGGTGAAGATGTTATTGATTGTGAACCCATATTAGGGTATTTACACAGAGGAATGGAAAAAATCGCGGAAAACCGAACTATTATACAATACTTACCTTAGGAGGGAGATAGAAAGAGAGAGATGGTAGAAAAGGGAGAGAGATGGTAGAAGGAGATAGGAAGGGGAATAAGGGGCTATTTAGGCAGGAGACAGGGGAATTCCTTAAGTTAAGAAAGAAAAAAGAATAAGAACACGGATACATAACATAAAAAAAAGAATAAATAAGACGATATTCGCCCTCCCCCTACATATTTAATTTCTTCTCCTATACAAAAACCAGCAAGACCTACCCCATTGGTAATTCCATCAATGACACCCTTATCGAAAAACTGCGTTAGTTCGGTTAATCCTCTTATACCCAGGGTAAAGACCCTAGTATAGAAAATATCTATATAACCACGATTATATGACCAACTGTATATCTTTTTTTTTACTTGATCCAAAAAAGACTTTTTCGGACTCTCTTTTACAAGGGAATTTTTTAAATATAAATTCTGAAAAAAAGAATAAGCAGATCCATAGAAGATATATGCTATGAATAGACCAAACATAGCTAGACTTACAGAAGAAATTGCATTAGTGATAAATTCATATGAATTTATGGAAGAATTAGAACTTTCCTGGAAAAAGCTTATTGAGGGAGTTAACCACTTTGATAATATGGTTAACTCCGCTATTCCATTATCCATTACTCCATTATCAAAATGGATTCCTATGGATCCAATGAACAAAGTAAAAAGCAGTAATATAAAAAGAGGGAATAGCATAGTATTTCCCGTTTCATGAGGATAGACAAAAGTGTTTTTAACCCCAAAGGAAGTACTAAAGGACCCTATCCTATTTCTTGTATTACCATGAATTTTGGATATATTTTGTGAAAAAAAAGAAACTCCACTCTTCGTTGTTGATAAAATGAAATCTCTATTCACTCCTTTGGGTATCCTTTTTCCCCATAAGGATATTGAATACAACGAGCCCTCTTTAGTGCTACTGTAATTTTGAAAATGAACACGCAGGTACCCATCAAAAGTAAGTAAATATATCCGAAACATATAAAACGCAGTTAATCCTGCAGTAAAAGAGGCTATTATTCCAAAAAAGGGTGAATACAACCAACTATTACTAAGGATTTCATCTTTGGACCAGAAGCAAGCAAGAGGTGGAATACCACAAAGAGAAAGCGTACCCCATAAAAAAGTAGTTCTTGTAATTGGAACGTATTTTCTTAAACCACCCATAAGAACCATATTCTGACTTTTATCTGGTGAATATCCAACAAGAGGTTCCATTGAATGAATAATGGATCCGGATCCCAAGAACAATAAAGCTTTCGAATAAGCATGAGTGATCAAATGGAATAAAGCAGCTTGATAAGAACCTATACCTAGAGCTAACATCATATAACCCAATTGAGACATTGTAGAATAGGCTAAGCTTCTTTTAATATCTCTCTGAGCAAGAGCTAAAGTAGCTCCTAAGAAGAGTGTTATTGTACCTACTAAAGAAATGAAACTCATTATTAAAGGTAGGGATATGAAAAGAGGAAGAAGTCGAGCTAGAAGAAAAATCCCCGCAGCAACCATAGTTGCTGCGTGTATAAGAGCCGAAATGGGAGTGGGTCCTTCCATAGCATCGGGTAACCATACGTGAAGAGGGAATTGTGCAGATTTTGCAACTGCACCAAGGAATAATAAAAAAGCACACAAAGTAGTAAGTAAGGAATTAATCCCATTATTAGGAATCCAGTTATTAGCTATTTTGAACAAATCCCGAAACTCTAAACTACCTGTTATCCAAAAAAAACCTAAAATTCCTAATAACAGACCAAAATCCCCTACACGATTAGTTACAAAAGCTTTTTGACAAGCACTCGCTGCAATTGGCCGTGTAAACCAAAAGCCTATCAATAAATAGGAACACATTCCCACAAGTTCCCAAAAAAAATAAATTTGTATCAAATTGGAACTAGTAACCAATCCCAACATGGAAGTATTGAAAAAACTTATATAAACAAAAAATCTCAAATATCCTTCATCGTGAGACATATAATCGTCACTATAAATAAGAACGAGGATTCCTACTGTAGTAATTAGTATTAACATAATAGAAGTAAGCGGGTCGATCAAGTATCCAAATTCTAAGGAAAAATCATTATTGACAGTCCAAGACCATAGATATTGATAGATAGAACTTCCATTTATTTGTTGAATAGATAGGTGAACTGAGAATACCATAGCTATACTTAAGAGTAAAACACTAGGAAAAGCCCATATGCGACGAAGATTTTTTGTTGCTGTCGGAATAAGAATAAGTCCAAACCCCATTGACATAATAACTGGAAGTGGGAGAAGAGGGATTACCCATGCATATTGATATGTATGTTCCATAAGAAAAGAAATGGAAATTTTTACTTCAATTTTTTTATAAAATAAAATTGTTTCCGATTCACCAAACCAATTCTTATCTCTTTCTGAAGGAATAAAAAAAAAAAGAATAAGACAAAATACTGGAATTCTTCATTTTTCCAAATTTCTCTCATTGAAATAATCAAAAATGAAGAATGGGTTTACTTGGTTAAATTCAAAAAGTTAATCAAATAACTTTGTTACTTAGTTATTATCTAAAGAAGGATATTTATTAAAATATAAAAAAGGATTGAATCATTTTACTTTCTATTCATTTTTTTATTCATTTTTGTATTTCTTTCTATTACAATGAAGATGAAGCAACTCTCATGTTTCGTAACTGATTGATTGAATTCCAATGAAAACCTATGTTTATAGGAAATTCTCGAATATTCCTTACTTCATATAGAACTGAAATCCTAATGACTAGAATTACCTAAGTTTTAGAATGTCTTGTTTAAGAGACTAACTATTTTTTTTTGTTTTGATTGGAATTCAATTATGGAATACCATTCTGAACTTAATTAACTATTTGAATTTTCCCTTCCTTTTATCCCCCCATCTTATATGGGGGATAGACCCCCGTACCATATATCTATACTATGAAGTATACTTGATATATAAATTGATTTAAATAGAAAACCTTTGTATATATTCTATATTATTAAAACAAAATCCAAAATATATATGAAAAATATGCTAAATGAAAAATATGCTAAAAAATTCTTGTCTTATCCGCATTAGAGAAAATGAAATAAAAAAGAATTCTGAATTTCAGTTCAGTATCTAAGTATAAATACTAAGAAAAAGCAGAAAGAAGGATTGATTTGCGGCAATAGATGTCTTTCACATACAACTAGAAAAAAGTAATCTCCTTTTTAAATGGCAGTTCCAAAAAAACGTACTTCGATGTCAAAAAAGCGTATTCGTAAAAATCTTTGGAAGAAAAAGACTTATTTTTCCATAGTACAATCTTATTCTTTAGCAAAATCAAGATCATTTTCCAGCGGCAGCGAGCATCCAAAACCAAAGGGTTTTTCTGGGCAACAAACAAATAATCTGGTTTTGGAATAATTTGAATTGACCTATCCAAAAGAAATTCCAATTATTTAATATGAATAATTCGGATTAATTAATGAATGTACTTTTATGTGTCGAATTCCTCGGTACAATATTCTTAGAACTAACCCCTCTGATATATAGAACAAAAGTTTTTGCTATACTGTGTCCTAAGTATTCTTTTCCTATCAACGAACTTTTCATAATAGAATCCTCATATTTTATTATGAGGATTCTATTATGAAAAGTAGAGTATTCTTGCAATAGGACTTACAACTTCTACCTATCTTATCCAAAATCCACAAATAAATTGGTTTAGGCTTGGTAAATCGTATTAATAAGAGAATAAAGGCTTTCATTCTAGAAATTTTGCTAAAATCCAAAATTCTTTGTATTTAATGATGAAATTCTAGAAATTCTAATGGATAGATAGAAAAGGTTTTTTGGATTTTGTCCATTGCATTGAAAGATTTGAAAAAATTTCAATGAGAAACTAATTAGAAAAAAATTAGTTCTATATTGCAACTGAGAAAAAACAGTTCCAACTCTTTCAAGCTTTGTTTCTATTGAGCAAAGCAAGAGTTTTTTGTTAAAAAAATCCGCAACGATACTACCAAACGAAGTCTATTTTAATGAAGATTCTAATGTTCCTAAATTCTATGGACTCTCCCAATCTCGACGATTTGCCAGAGAATAACTATTATTCTTTTAAGTTCCCTATTATTTCAAGTTAGCCGCCATGGTGAAATTGGTAGACACGCTGCTCTTAGGAAGCAGTGCTCAAGCATCTCGGTTCGAGTCCGAGTGGCGGCATTCTCGAAAAAGAATACAATAGATTAGAAAATGGATTCAATTCGAAATTTCCAATTTTGTAATGGGACCTTCTCCTTATGCTATTTGCAACTTTAGAACATATACTAACTCATATCTCTTTCTCAACTATTTCAATTGTGATTACGATTCATTTGATAACCTTATTAGTTCGTGAACTTGGGGGATTACATGATTCGTCAGAAAAAGGAATGATAGCAACTTTTTTATCTATAACAGGATTCTTAGTTTCTCGTTGGGCTTCTTCGGGACATTTTCCATTAAGTAATTTATATGAGTCATTGATCTTCCTTTCATGGGCTCTGTATATTCTTCATACGATTCCTAAGATACAGAACTCTAAAAATGATTTAAGCACAATAACTACGCCAAGTACTATTTTAACGCAAGGCTTTGCCACGTCGGGTCTTTTAACTGAAATGCATCAATCCACAATACTAGTACCTGCTCTACAATCTCAGTGGTTAATGATGCATGTCAGTATGATGTTACTAAGCTATGCAACTCTTTTGTGCGGATCCTTATTATCCGCCGCTCTTCTAATCATTAAATTTCGAAAGAATTTCGATTTCTTTTCTAAAAAGAAAAAAAATGTTTTACTTAAAACATTTTTCTTTAGTGAGTTTAGTGAGATTGAATATTTCTATGCAAAAAGAAGTGCTTTAAAAAACACCTCTTTTCCTTCATTTTCAAATTATTACAAATATCAATTAACTGAGCGTTTGGATTCTTGGAGTTATCGTGTCATTAGCCTAGGGTTTACCCTTTTAACCATAGGTATTCTTTGTGGAGCAGTATGGGCTAATGAGGCGTGGGGATCCTATTGGAATTGGGATCCTAAGGAAACTTGGGCATTTATTACTTGGACCATATTCGCAATTTATTTACATAGTAGAACAAATCCAAATTGGAAGGGTACGAATTCCGCACTTGTAGCTTCAATAGGATTTCTTATAATTTGGATCTGCTATTTTGGTATCAATCTATTAGGAATAGGTTTACATAGTTATGGTTCATTTACATTACCATCTAAATGATTACATAACATAAAACCTTCATGAAATGAAAGTTTTTCCATTTTTGTTTGATTTGAGAACCCCTTGAACGCCTTCTCAAAGGGTTCTCAAAAATTCGAGATATATCTAATTAGACTTAGACTTTTTTACTTTTTTCTGAATTATTTGGTTTTTCCACTATGGAATATAGAGTATAGAGCGGACTAGTTAAAAAAAAAAATCCTATTTAGGATAATAATTGGATAAGAGAGCCTCTACCCTGTCAACGGATAGCGAGAGAACAAAATCTGGATAAATACCAATTCCTATTACTGGTAAAAAGATACAGATTAAAAGAAAGAGTTCTCGCGGTCCAGAATCCACAAAATTTGCGTTTGGAACATGAAATAGCTTGTATCCATAGAACATCTGGCGTAACATAGATAATAAATAAATAGGAGTTAATATCATTCCAATTGCCATTACAAAAGTAATTAGCATTTTTGGCATTAACAGAAATTTGGGACTAGTAATTAGTCCAAAAAATACTACTAATTCTGCAACAAAACCGCTCATTCCTGGTAAGGCAAGAGAAGCCATTGAAAAGCTACTAAACATGGTAAAAATTTTCGGCATTGGGATAGATATCCCCCCCAGTTCTTCGAGATAAACAAGACGCATTCTATCACAAGCCGTTCCCGCCAAGAAAAAAAGTGTAGCACCAATAAATCCATGGGATAGTATTTGTAAAATAGCTCCATTGAGTCCAATGTTGGTTATGGAACCAATTCCTATAATTATGAAACCCATGTGAGATACGGAGGAATAGGCTATTCTTTTTTTGAAATTTCGTTGACCAAGAGAAGTTGAAGCTGCATAGATTATTTGCATCGCTCCTATTATTACCAACCAGGGGGAAAATAGATAATGAGCATGAGGTAACAATTCCATATTGATCCGAATCAATCCGTATGCTCCCATCTTTAATAGGATTCCCGCTAAAAGCATACATGTACTGTAATGCGCTTCCCCATGGGTATCTGGTAACCACGTATGTAGGGGTATAATTGGCAATTTGACAGCATAAGCAATAAGGAAGCCCAAATAAAATAGTATTTCCAATGTTGCAGGGTATGATCGATTAATTAATCTTTCCAAATCTAATCTTGGTTCGTTGGAACCATATAAGCCCATACCTAGAACTCCGATTAAGAAAAAAATGGAACCGCCTGCAGTATACAAAATAAACTTTGTAGCTGAATACAGACGCCTCTTTCCCCCCCACATGGATAAAAGTAAGTAAACAGGAATTAATTCTAACTCCCACATGATAAAAAAAAGTAAAAGGTCTCGCGAAGAAAATAATCCTATTTGACCACTATACATTGCTAGCATCAGGAAATAGAATAATCGCGAATTCCGGGTAACCGGCCAAGCTGCTAAAGTAGCTAAAGTAGTGATAAATCCTGTCAATAAAATAGATCCTAATGAAAGTCCATCGATTCCCAATCTCCAGTGGAAATCAAAGACATCTATCCATTTAGAATCCTCCTTTAATTGGATTAAGGGATCCTCCAATTGGAAATGATAACAGAATGCATAAGTCATTAGAAGGAATTCTAATAAACAAATAGATATAGTATACCACCTAACGATTTTGTTTCCCCTATGAGGTAAAAAGAAAATTAATGAACCTGCAAATATCGGCAAAACAACAAGTATTGTTAACCAAGGAAAATAACTCATGATAAAGTGATAAAGACAAGATACGTTTTGACCAGAAAAGCCCGTGCTCGCTTATTTCGAGCACAGGCTTCTTCGGTAAAGAGGAATCAGACGATTCAAGTGGAGTTTTTTGTAACGTATCAATAAGATAGAGCCATGCTGCGGGTTGTTTCAGGCCCTAAATAAACGCGGACACTTAAAAAATCTGTTGGGCAGGCAGATTCGCATCTCTTACAACCCACACAATCTTCGGTTCTCGGGGCAGAAGCAATTTGCTTGGCTTTACACCCATCCCAGGGTATCATTTCTAATACATCTGTTGGACAAGCTCGTACACATTGAGTGCATCCTATACATGTATCATAAATTTTTACGGAATGTGACATTGGATCTATAAATTTTCCTTTTCAACATAAAAATTTTCGATCTGGTAAAAATGAAATTAGTACTATATGAGTCATATGTATTGTAGGCACCAGACGAAGCAATGGTTTATCCAAACTTCAACAAATAAATAATGCAATATATTTTTTAATCCGTTTGTGAGAAAGCGTGAAAAGAGCCAAGAGACTTGAATTTTGGGCTTCAACAATCATAATTATACGAATTGTACATACGAATTCGAACTAGCCAATAAATTGGCTATCGTCTTTTCAATATAAATTATTGCAATATTCAAATTGCAATATCAATGAATTGCAAAAATTCAATAAGTAAAAAAGAATACTATACAATAACCTACTCAAAAAATAGATATTCTAAAATAATAAAATAATAAGAAAATAGTATTCGATTTCTATTCATCTTAATATTTGAATTTTATATTATCATTATATGTGCGCCTTTGTTTATTTGTTTAGAGGATTCTATGTCTAATTATTCAAAAGTCTAATTATTCAAAAAATTAGATTGATTGATACGAGTTGATTTCCTGTTACGATGGATGGAAGAAAGAATGGATAGTCCAATAGCTGCTTCAGCAGCCGCAAGGGCTATAACAAAAATTGCGAAAATGTCTCCTTTTAATTGGCGACTATCAAATAGATCAGAAAATGTTACGAGATTTAGATTAATTGAATTCAGTATAAGTTCAAGACATATTAGAGCTCTAACCATGTTTCGGCTTGTGATCAATCCATAGATACCAATCGAAAATAAATAGACACTCAAAAAAAGTACATGCTCAAACATCATTAACTAACTCCTTATCAATCTCGATTCATTTCAATATGAGGACAAGAATTGAACCGATTCAATTAATTAGAATAGAACAATTACACAACAAAAGAGAAAAGAAGGTATTTGTTGGCAGTAGATGGGTTTTACTAAATCAAAATTGTGATTCTTTAGTTATTTATTTTAGTTACTTATTTTAGATTTGAAATTCTAAGAATTTTGACTCATTCTAAGTATTTCTTATTGCCGAGCCATAGTAATTGCACCTATTAAAGAAACTAGAAGAATTATGGAAATGAGTTCAAACGGAAGATAAAAATCAGTTGCTAAATGAATCCCAATTTGTTGAACGTTATTTATGAGACCCTGTTCTACTATTTGGTTTGATCTTGTAGTCCAAAGAATTCCATACCATGACGTATCTGGGATAGTAGTCATTAGTGAAAAAAGAATAGTTATACAAACGAGTGAAGTGAACCCATCTCCAATAGTCCAATAATTCTTATTTTTAGACCATTCTGAGCCATCTATGAACATTACGGCAAATATGATCAAGACATTTATGGCTCCCACATAAATAAGAAGTTGTGCGACAGCTACAAAGTAGGAATTCAATAAAATATAGAATAAGGATATACAAATAAGAACTAATCCCAGCGAAAAGGCAGAATAAATTGGGTTGGTAAGTAATACTACTCCTATGCCCCCTAGTAGAAGAAAAAATTCCCCAAATAGCACAAGAATCTCATGTATTGGTCCAGGTAAATCCATTATGGATAAGAATAAATTAATAGTATAAAATTTTTCATGAACTGACTAAAACTAAAAGATTCAAGGAAGGAAAAAGGGATTAGGATATTTTTTGTATATAAGTTGTATAGTTAGAAATCACATCACGAAAATCAACTCTCATTTTAAATCAGGAATAATTTGCAATAAGCAGTAGTTATTCGTTTTTCTTTATAGTTAGTAAAGAACTATTGGATTTTTCTAACAAAAAAGAAAAATCCTAGTAATTAGTAATCGTTCTTGAATTCAAAGATTTTTCTTCGTCTATTTTACTTTGAGTCGAATTCCTAATTGTTTGAATTGTGTAATCTCCCATTATGGAGATTGGTAACCGACTCAAAGCAATTTGATTGTAATTCAATTCATGACGATCATAAGTAGAAAGTTCATATTCTTCAGTCATTGATAAACAGCTTGTCGGACAGTACTCAACACAATTACCACAAAATATACAAACTCCAAAATCAATACTATAATTAAGCAATTGTTTCCTTTTAATATCCTTTTCAAATCTCCAATCCACAAGGGGTAGATCTATCGGGCATACGCGAACACATACTTCACAAGCAATACATTTATCAAATTCAAAGTGGATTCGCCCCCGGAAACGCTCCGATGTAATTGATTTTTCATAAGGGTAGTGAATCGTTATAGGTAAACGATTTGTGTGGGATAAGGTAATTATGAAACTTTGACCAATGTACCTTGCAGCGCGTATTGTTTGTTGACCATAACTCATGAACCCAGTTACCATAGGGAACATATTATAAATATCTATGAAAAAGGTATGTTTCTTTCTCTTGTTTGAGAGAATTTTTGTGTTGAAAATATTCTTACTATTATTGTATTATCTTATTTATAGTGAAACAAGTTGGGAAGAAGTTGTTAATAAGAGATTGCCCAGGGAAATAGGTAAAAGAAATTTCCATCCAAGATTTAATAACTGATCCATTCTCATCCTGGGTAAAGTCCATCTTATTGTGATAGAAATGAAGAGAAATAAATAAGCTTTAGTTAATGTAATAAAGATACCCATTGTCATTTCCAAAATTCCAACCATTTTATTCATTTGGAAAAATCCAAAAAAGGATATATAGGGAATAGATAAATTCCACCCGCCTAAGTAGAGAACTGTTACAAATAAAGAGGAAACTAATAAATTTAGGTAAGAAACAAGATAAAATAAACCATATTTGATACCGGAATATTCGGTTTGATAACCTGCTACTAATTCTTCCTCTGCTTCTGGTAAATCAAAGGGTAATCTTTCACATTCTGCCAAAGAAGAAATTAGAAAAACCAGAAAACCTATAGGCTGACGCCAAAGATTCCATCCAAAAAAACCATATTTTGACTGTGCTTCAACTATATCAACTGTACTTGAACTGTTAGATAATCATAGTCGATGATAACATCACAGTTCCCACCGCTATTCCAAAACCGTACATGAAACCTTAGCTTCATACGGCTTCTCTATGATCAGAAAAAAGGAAAGGGTTGTTTCATTTCGGTATTATCCCCCTGGGCATAGATAGAATTAGGTAAGATAAAATCGATTGGAAAGTCCTAAATTAGACCAAAGGAATTCCGTCTGCTAGAATAAGAAAAAGCGCTTCCGAATTGATCTCGTCCTTTATAATATAATGAGAATTTTTCTTTGTTCAGCAATAACTTAATCTTGGAATAAAACACTCGTTATAGCAATTAATAAATGAAAAGAATTGGGCATTAGTTCATGAGGAATTCTGTATGAATATGAATAGAGGAAGGAAAGAATAAATAAAGATCTTTTTTTTGTATTGCATTCCATATCTTTTGTCCTATTCTTCTTTCCCCCGGGAGGGGTACTTAAAAAGAAAAAAGGAATAAAGGGTTAATTCGTTCTTGATAGCCATTTCCTTAACAAGTGAATGGGAACATACTCTGGATCGGAATCCGAAGAAAGTACTACTTGATCATTTCCACCAATTTCAAGTCCTTATTATGATTCCTTTTATGAGGAAAAATCTCTAATGCCTTAGATTTCCTCATTACTAATCCTTTATGTACTTTAGTGTTCCTAACCCCTCACTAACTTTTGATGGATTCCTCTTATGATTATAAGTTATAGTAATAACTAGGAATATTCTAGTAATGGAATTCCATATCGCGAATCCTTTATTCTTGCCCGCTTCAAGATATGATGACTAATCAAAAAATCTCAACCTTGGGGTAAAGAGTTTACACTGCTTATGTTTACTTCAACTTTTTTCTTGTACGTAGGAAATGAGATTTTTTCTTTTTACTACAAATTAATAAGCTGTTTTGTTTCACTCATATAGCTATCTAGTTTAACTTACCAACCCGAATATAGAATAAGAAAAGGAAGATAAATATTCAATGGATTTTAGAGGAAAAAGATCCTATTTTAACGAATCACACGTAGAGATATTGCTAGCACACAAAAAGTTAATGGTATTTCATAACTAATAGATTGAGCAGCAGCTCGTAGACCGCCTAAAAAAGAATATTTATTATTTGAGCTATATCCTGCCATAAGAAGACCAATAGGAGCAATACTTGAAATGGCAATCCATAAAAAAACACCAATACTAAGATCGGCTAAAACAAAATGATATCCTAAAGGGATAACTAAAAAACTTAATAAAATTGATATGACTGCTATAGAGGGTCCAATGCTAAATAAAGGAATATCTCCTCGGGATGGCAGGATATCCTCCTTAAAAAGTAGCTTAGTTCCATCGGCTATAGCTTGAAGCAGTCCCAGGGGGCCAGCATATTCAGGACCAATACGTTGTTGTATCGATGCGGATATTTCTCTTTCTAACCACACAATTACCAGTACTTCTATTGTGATTCCCAGTAGGAGGGTCAAAATAGGTAGAATCCATATCAGTCCATAGACTTCTTTTAATAATTCCGATTTCGAAAAAGAATTGATAGTTTCTACCTCTACCCTATCTATTATCATTTCAACGATCAACTTCCCCCATAATGATATCTATACTACCTAATATCGTCATGATATCAGCCAATTTCATTTTTTTAACTAGTTGAGGAAGAATTTGCAAATTAATAAAACCAGGTGGACGAATTTTCCATCTCCAGGGGAAAAGACTATCATCTCCTACCAGATAAATTCCTAATTCACCTTTTGGAGCTTCCACTCTTACATAAAGCTCTTGCTTTGACAATTCAAAATTGGGCGAAGGTTTTTTACCAAGAAATCGATATTCAAAATCATTCCATTCGGAATTCTTTGCTTTCTTAAAGCGTCGGACTTCTAAATTCTCATAAGGACCCCCAGGAATTTTCTCTACAGCCTGTTGAATAATTTTGATGGATTCCCTCATTTCACCCATTCGTACTAAATAGCGAGCTAATGAATCCCCTTCTTTTTGCCATTGGATTTTCCAATCAAATTGGTTGTAAGACTCATAAGGATCAACTTTACGAAGATCCCATTGTATTCCAGAAGCTCGTAACATCGGTCCCGATAAGCCCCAATTTACTGCTTCTTCTCCGCTAATAAAACCGACTCCTTCAACTCGTTCTATAAAAATGGGATTCTGTGTAATAAGTTGTTGATATTCAACAACTCCTCGTAAAAAATAATCACAGAAATCTAAACATTTATCGATCCATCCATAAGGTAGATCGGCGGCTACTCCTCCGATGCGAAAGTAATTATGCATCATTCGCATACCTGTAGCAGCTTCAAATAGATCATATATCAATTCTCTCTCTCTAAAAATATAGAAAAAAGGAGTCTGTGCGCCGAGATCTGCCATAAAAGGT